TGAATTGATAAAACATTCCTGGAAAAAAAATTCTATCACTTCCACTTATGGAGTCTTGTATAGAATATAAAAATTGATCCAATTTCTACCTATTATTATGATATTACGATCGGATTGGGTGGGTACCAAAAAAATAAATGGATTCAGGATTAAATCTGCTCTTTATGAATGAGATAAAGACAGAATAATCAGGAGCAGTATAGAATTTCCTTTTTTTAGCACACTATAGAATTTCCTTTTTTTAGCACACTTTAATGTTCAAAAAAGAATTCGCGGATTCTTTTTGGTAGTAGAATTTATAGAGAGAATACGATTGAATTGCGTAATAGTAATAGGAGTAGTATTTATTAAGTACATGCCGATATACCTATCCGCATATCGCATCTTTTATCGTAATTTTACTTGTGGCAACAGAAGTCAGGTCGCACTATATCATAATTCCTATTTTCTATTCAAAATATTCAATGAAAAATTTAAGCACGATAATTCTCTATAGGGATATGTACATAAGAGAAAGACCCAATTCGGTATCTGTGTAACAATTTCTGTTCTGGGGTTTACATATCCACATATATTTTGTTATAATTGAAATTGAAAAGGATTGATTATTGAAAATAATTGATACTGATTAGTCGTAAATCAATTTGATTTTGTTATACCATTAAAGAAACACAATTTGAGATACAAATTTAAGAACCGTTCACTAATTCTAAAGTAAAAATCGTTAATGGTTCCAATTTGCCCTGAATTTTTCGGTCTCTGACCGGAAATCTATTTTTTCTCTTTTCAATAGAAGGAGAAGGGAAGTTTTTAAGCAGTGTGTCTTTTGAGATACAATCAATCGAAGAGAATAATCTAAACTGGATCCAATAAAAAATAGGGATTCATTTTTGAAAAGGGATAAGTACAATGGGATTCAAGATCAAAAAAAAATTAGTAATAGAATATGGATGGATAAAAATATTGTCCATTTTGGATCAGATTTGGCGGCATGGCCAAGTGGTAAGGCGGGGGACTGCAAATCCTTTATCCCCAGTTCAAATCCGGGTGTCGCCTGATCAACAAAAGACTTGAAATTTCTTATTCTGCTGATCTAAACCAATAGGTATGAAGTAACCCTTACTTATTAATTAATGATTGATTCGGACATTTATTTGATTTATGATATCAATTGAATCAAATAAATAGTGAGAGTCAATTCTGGGATTCAGAACTACGAAAGTAAGAGGTCGGAAATCTTAGTATCCAAAGGTTCCTAAAGGACACTCCATTTTTGCTCCTAGGATTGAAGAAGAGATTATACAAAAGACTATCAAGACTTCCTAATTATCTTACACTACCTATAGATTACAAAAAAAAGAATGTATGTAATAATGGTGGTGGTGTCTTACCATTCCATTCTTTCACAGAAAGAAGTAAGCCTTAGATCAAATAAAATAGAGGTATCTGATAGATGGTTATCTATCTTGATGGTATATTTTGACGTCTTTTGCTTATGAAAGAAAGGTAACAAACAATAACAATAGGTCTTACTATTTCTACATGTTCCATTAGGAGCATTCCTTTGCTATTTCCAAATAAAAAAAAGGTGTGTGTATCGTATTTGTGCTTAATGCTTCCCGATTCTACCAGAAATTTTATAATATAGGAACTTGTTACGAGTGGATTCATTGGATTAGTTCATCAATAGCCTTAAGTCAGAATACTATTTTCTTTTGACTCTGCACCATTGATTCCACTATGATTATTGATCAATAATCAATAATGAAATAATTCCTTCATAGAGATAGGAGACATAATTCACATGGATATAGTAAGTCTCACTTGGGCTGCTTTAATGGTAGTCTTTACATTTTCCCTCTCACTCGTAGTATGGGGAAGAAGTGGACTCTAGGGGTACTACTAATTGAATAATCGATTGAGTGATCGAATTGTATCAATCGTTTAATTGATCGTTTTGCGAAACTAAAAAAAAAAGATTCCCTGGTTTCGTTTTCTTTTATTTTTTTTTATATTTTATATATAAATCTAATTATTAATATATAAATCTAATTATTAATATAAATCTATACTATATATTAAGTTATTAAGTTATAAGAAGCCTAGGAATTAGAAGAGTTGGCCTTGGATTATTTTGGATTGATCGAAACCCATACAAGTAGATGTAGCGAAAAAAAAAGAAATAGAATTAGACTGCTATTTCGATGTATATGTATTAGATGATATACAATACTATCTAGTGTGGTAGAAAGAACTATATATAATATAGTTCTTTCTACCACACTATCTTAGATACTTATGATTCCAGCCAAATCGTTTCATTTAAAACTTGGAGTTTTAATCCCTTTCTTTTATTTCTTCAATCATTGATAAGAACTAATAATCCAACCAAGTTTCAGTTAAATTAATCATTTTGACTGACTGTTTTTACGTAGATAATAAGTAAAAAAGCAGTAGGAACTAGAATGAACAGTGCAGTAGCAATAAATGCGAGAATATTGACTTCCATAATCTCATTGTTTTTTTACTTCGCAATAACTCGGGATCTAATCCCATAGAGATAAGAAATTTTACTCCTGTCAGTTCAATGGGATGAATTGAATTCTGATGATACTGAATCGGATCAATATTATGAATAACAATATCTGATCTATCAAATCGATTCATCGTCGAGAATTGAATAGTATAACATAAGAAAATCTTTTATTTTATCCATACTAAATCCGAAATGGGATTCTTTATTGGATCAGGAATTCCATTGAATTTTTCATCCTTTTTTCCACTTTTTTTTCTTTTCCATAACCTACTGTCTTTGTCTTCCTTATACAACTCTCTTTCCTTATACTTATACATACAATTACATACAATTATGAGATAAAAAATTCAGTGTGCAATTTGCATGAGAATAGATAGATTGTTTCCAATTAGTCATTGAGGATACACAAACAAAGTCGAGGTAATTATGTTAAGTTCATTGTGTATCGTACAATAAACGAATACAATTTGTGTATGTACTCCCGGTAAAAATAGGGGAACTCTATTCCATTTCATTGTTTAAGAACAATTGAAAAAGAAAGTCAGACGAGTATGGTATCTATTAAAATACTGAATATAGTAATGCCACCGATTGTACCAACTTACATATGTCTCCCCTTATCAATCGGTATTAGTGAAAGAAATGGAAATTCCCGTACTTGTCTGATGATAAATGCGAAACGAAAAACAAAAGAAATAAGGATCCCCGCTCCGCTGGGGATTAGATCTTGCTACCTGTCCCCCCTTTCACAGAAAATGGGGAGATGAATTGATAAATTCATCGGATCCTAGTTCGGGACTGACGGGGCTCGAACCCGCAGCTTCCGCCTTGACAGGGCGGTGCTCTGACCGATTGAACTACAATCCCAGCAAGGTGTATGGCATACATATTCTTACTAGTTTGATAAGAACATTCTATTCGTTGTGTTGTAACAGAAACACGAATGATATACTGAATATCCACATGGATATGGAATATAGTGAGAGCGACACGGATTACTAGTAACGAGTGGTTATTTTATTGCCAAAAAAATAGATAATAAATTTTTCAATGAGAAAAAGAACTATTTTTTTTATCTTTATGATACTTACTTAATCTTAATACTATTTTTTTTATCTTTATGATACTTACTTAATCTTAATTAAGTATCATTAATCTAGATCGTTAGAAAAATCAGAACGAATGAGAAAAACATGGATAGAGAAAAAATTGACTCTTTCTCTTCATTTCTACGGATCAGGCATTTCTGTTTCTGGAGGACAAATTGGTTATTTCATATTCATGGAGCAACGAATTATTGGGCCGAGCTGGATTTGAACCAGCGTAGACATATCGTCAACGAATTTACAGTCCGTCCCCATTAACCGCTCGGGCATCGACCCAGGAAGAATTAATTCTAGATTTATTGATAATCTACGATCAACTTCCTCCCTACCCCCAGGGGAAGTCGAATCCCCGCTGCCTCCTTGAAAGAGAGATGTCCTGAACCACTAGACGATAGGGGCATATCCACCCGACCGTCATCATACTATGATAATCATCATCATAGTATTATCATACTATGAACAGTTTTTTTGGAATTGTCAATAGAATCTAATGGTATGACTAGATCCGAAGAGTCTTTCCTACTTTTTTTATGTTATGATTCCATAGAATTTTTTTATTTGATGGTTCTTGTATGAACCCCTATGCATATATGTACATATATACATATATGCAGACACATATGCATATGCGGACATATATGCATTAGACTCATAATGGAAAATTCATGAATTGAATAAAACGGGCCCTTTTAACTCAGCGGTAGAGTAACGCCATGGTAAGGCGTAAGTCATCGGTTCAAATCCGATAAAGGGCTTTTTCCACTAAACTCAAGATTTAGTCTTCATTTTTCAGCGGAGAACAGAGATATTTTTTTTCTAAAAAAAGAAAAAGGTAACCACCATTATAATGAGTTCTGATTATTATGAGTTATAGTTAGAAAGTTGAACATTTATTCATTATCATAATAACTAATTGCACTTATTAGGAGTAGTCTACCCTGTAGTGACATAGTAGTCCTTTATCCAATCCCTATTATTAATAACCAAACCAAAGTATTCTTACTTCTCCATTGTTCTTATCAAACCCACCATAAAATTATAAATCAATAAAAAGTAAGTGGACCTGACCCATTGAATGATGACTATATCAGCTATTCTGATATTTAAATTCGATATAGATTAATTCGATATAGATTAAATTGTACAAGCGGATTGATTTTTTTTATTTCCTTAGACCACGCAAGGCAAGAATTTGTCGATATTTCCGATTTAATCTTCTTGTTACTGGATACTTCATAGGAATAAATCGCTATTCTTTTCCGCTACATATAAAAGTTGATTTCGAAAATTTATTTTTCAATATCTTTCCTTGATTTCAAGGAATCAGATATTGTTTTGTTTTTACGCCAATGCAATAG